AGTTGGAATAATCACATTAATAGTTGCATTGACAGTTATCTTCATTCTCAAATCTGTATTGATATGCCCCTTGTAAATGATAGTAGTGACAGTTACATTTCTAGGTGCGTTTTTGATAAACGTAGAACTAGTAGTGAAAGCGGGAGGTCCGGTATACGAACCCGCGCGAAAAGTAGTGATTTAACTCTAAGAGAAAGGTCTAATGATCTCGATGCAACTCAAAAATACAGGCATTTGTGGGTTCAATGCGAAAATTGTTATGGATTAAATTATAAGAAATTTTTGAAATCAAAAATGAATATTTGTGAACAATGTGGATATCATTTGAAAATGAGTAGTTCAGAAAGAATCGAACTTTCGATCGATCCCGGTACTTGGGATCCTATGGATGAAGATATGGTCTCTCTGGATCCCATTGGATTTCATTCGGAGGAGGAGCCTTATAAAGATCGTATTGATTCTTATCAAAGAAAGACGGGATTAACTGAGGCTGTTCAAACAGGCGTAGGTCAACTAAATGGTATTCCCGTAGCAATTGGGGTTATGGATTTTCAGTTTATGGGGGGTAGTATGGGATCCGTAGTTGGGGAGAAAATCACCCGGTTGATTGAGTACGCTACCAATCAATTTCTACCTCTTATTATAGTGTGCGCTTCGGGGGGGGCGCGCATGCAAGAAGGAAGTTTGAGCTTGATGCAAATGGCTAAAATAGCGTCTGCCTTATATGATTATCAATCAAATAAAAAGTTATTTTATGTACCAATCCTTACATCTCCTACTACTGGTGGGGTAACAGCTAGTTTTGGTATGTTGGGAGATATCATTATTGCCGAACCCAATTCCTACATTGCATTTGCGGGTAAAAGAGTAATTGAACAAACATTGAATAAAACAGTACCTGAAGGTTCACAAGCGGCTGAATATTTATTCCAGAAGGGCTTATTCGACCTAATCGTACCACGTAATCTTTTAAAAAGCGTTTTGAGTGAGTTATTTAAGCTCCACGCCTTCTTTCCTTTGAATTCAAATTCAATCAAGTAGAGCGCACTAAGTTCAATTATTTTATTTGTAGCAAACAAGTGGTTAGCTTATCGGAATCAAAGTAAATAAGAATGGAGTTTTCTTTGGTGACCTAAGATCTAATTGTAGAAAGAATCAAAAGTGGCGGATAACTCTTTTTTTACCTAGATTCCCGATTACTAATTAAGAAGTCGCTATCAATTCAACAAGATAAAAGCGTGAGTTGTTCCTTTCGTGAAATTCGGTAAATAAAACGAATTTGGTCTTATGTATATAATCAAATTCAAATATCGAAAAGATAGATAGCTTTTTATCTTTCTCCATCTCCCCAAAATGGAATTCCAATATGTAAACAAGTCATATCATAAAAGACAGTGTAATAAAGCATCCATTTTCATCTTTCGATAATTTGTAAGAAACTCTTTATTTAGAAGACAAGAACAAAACACAAAGAAATGAAGAAAAATAATAAAGTTGATTGTCATACGTATCTTTCATGTAGAAAGACGAATAAGTCCATTTATTTAGTTCTACATTCCTTAGACTTATTCTATATACTCACTTAGGTATATAGATACTTAAATCTCTACTAATAATTTTCAAATTGAATTAATTTTAATTAATAATAACTACGAATTCATAATAATTAGAATTACAATTCTTAATTCTAATTATTATAAATAGAAAATAAAAAAAAATAATAACAGGTACAAATAGTAAATCGAGGTACCCATTTTATGACAACTTTCAATTTTCCCTCTATTTTTGTGCCTTTAGTAGGCTTAGTATTTCCGGCAATTGCAATGGCTTCTTTATTTCTTCATGTTCAAAAAAACAAGATTGTTTAGATCTGAGGGGACCCAATCTCAGCCATTTTTTTTGAAACTTAGACTTGTAGCATAACACAGATATTTATTTCGGGAAATATGGTATAACATGTGATTTCCGCCGAACATAAAGGAAAAAGCTCTTATGCCTGCAGAAAATGATCTATGGGTAAATGAATTCTAGCTAGTTTCAAATAGATCAGGATCGATGGATGCCTAAAATGTGTAAAGTTGGTGGATCTATATGTATATCAATATGTATATTGGGATCATATGAAGGGTATGTTATTATTTTAGATCTAACCAATTTGATGAATTACTCCTTCCTAAAGGTTCACATCAAACTAGTGCTAGTTCACATCAAACTAGTGCTAGTTCACATCAAACTAGTGCTAGTTGATGAGAGTTCCTTCGGAAACAAAAAAAGTAAAGTCAAAATAAGTTGGGGTATTCTCTCAATTCCAATAAAATGCAATCGGATCAAGTATGAGTTGGCGATCAGAACATATATGGATAGAACTTATAACGGGGTCTCGAAAACTAAGTAATTTTTTCTGGGCCCTTATCGTTTTTTTAGGTTCATTAGGATTCTTATTGGTTGGAACTTCCAGTTATCTTGGTAGAAATTTGATATCTTTTTTTCCGTCTCAGCAAATCATTTTTTTTCCACAAGGGATCGTGATGTCTTTCTACGGGATCGCGGGTCTCTTTATTAGTTCCTATTTGTGGTGCACAATTTCCTGGAATGTAGGTAGTGGTTATGATCGATTTGATAGAAAGGAAGGAATAGTGTGTATTTTTCGTTGGGGATTTCCTGGAAAAAATCGTCGCATATTCCTCCGATTCCTTATAAAAGATATTCAATCCGTTAGAATAGAAGTTAAAGAGGGTATTTATGCTCGCCGTGTCCTTTATATGGACATCAGAGGCCGGGGGGCTATTCCGTTGACCCGTACTGATGAGAATTTGACTCCACGAGAAATTGAACAAAAAGCCGCGGAATTGGCCTATTTCTTGCGCGTACCAATTGAAGTCTTTTGAGAAAAGGAACTGTGGGCTGAAAAACGAATGCTTTCTCAGCAGGAGGGAAAAAATGCAAGAATCCTTTTTTTTTCTATAACATAACTTAACTGAAGTTTCATCAGAACGCTGAGTCGAGCCAAAGCCTACGTATATGGAACAATTCTAAAGCAAAACTCCTTTTTTGGGGGTTTTTTATGCGTATCCAAATCCATGCAACTCAATTCAAACAAGTAACAAATTGAACGACTAGACTCAATTCATCTCATATATCAAACGATTTCGAAAGAAGAAATTTTTTTTTAAGTTCAATATTTGTTGGAAGTGATGCTTTAGATGCAGATAAATCATATCTTGTAAATTATTTCCTTTTTGTCAATCGACCCTTTTTTATCCTTTCTTTTGTGTTCCTTACTAACCAATAATGGGTTTTCTTAATTTTGATGAATTGAGATATCTGGAAACAATATTTTTGATTATTTCTTCATTCGAATTCGAAGTGGAGTCTTAGTCTATTTCTGTATTCTTTCTAGATATTCAAACAAAATCACAAATAAAATAATTCATAGGTTTGATACCTTGTCTAGAACTCATGTGTGAAAGAAATATTCGATCACATAGAGTCGACGAATGAAGTGGGTTAATTAACAATTCACAGATGAAAAATGGCAAAAAAGAAAGCATTCACTCCTCTTTTATATCTTGCATCTATAGTATTTTTGCCCTGGTGGATTTCTCTCTCATTTACTAAAAGTATGGAATCTTGGGTTACTAATTGGTCGAATACTGGTCAATCCGAAATTTTTTTGAATGATATTCAAGAAAAAAATATTCTAGAAAAGTTCATAGAATTAGAGGAAATCCTCTTCTTGGACGAGATGATCAAGGAATACTCGGAGACACATCTACAAAAGCTTCCTATAGGAATCCACAAAGAAACGATCCAATTAATCAAGATACACAATGAGGATCGTATCCATACGATTTTGCACTTATGGACAAATATAATCTCTTTTGTTATTCTAAGCGGTTATTCTATTTTAGGTAATGAAGAACTTGTTATTCTTAACTCTTGGGCTCAGGAATTCCTATATAACCTAAGTGATACAATAAAAGCTTTTTTGATTCTTTTACTAACAGATTTATGTATCGGATTTCATTCACCCCATGGTTGGGAACTAATGATTGGTTCTGTCTACAAAGATTTTGGATTTGATCATAATGATCAAATTATATCAGGTCTTGTTTCCACTTTTCCAGTTATTCTGGATACTATTTTTAAATATTGGATTTTCCGTTATTTAAATCGTGTATCTCCGTCACTTGTAGTTATTTATCATTCAATGAATGATTGATAAATGATCCACCAATATTAATCTAATCAAATTAGAATGTTTCTTACTTTGTAGTTCTACATAAACATTAAAAACTTTCTATCCGGGGGATTTTCATCCTATAGTATTCCAGTAAAATGATTCCAGTAAATAGCAGAATCGTGGATAGGGAACTATACTAGCGACCTACCCAATTTATTGTAGAAATTTTCGGATCAATGATTAGACCATGCAAACTCGAAATACTTTTTCTTGGATAAAGGGACAGATTACTCGATCTATTTCCGTATCGCTCATGATATATATCATAACTCGGACATCCACTTCAAGTGCATATCCCATTTTTGCGCAGCAGGGTTATGAAAATCCACGAGAAGCTACTGGGCGTATTGTATGTGCCAATTGCCATTTAGCTAATAAGCCCGTGGATATTGAGGTTCCACAAGCGGTACTTCCTGATACTGTATTTGAAGCAGTTGTTCGAATTCCTTATGATAAGCAAGTGAAACAAGTTCTTGCTAATGGTAAGAAAGGGGGTTTGAATGTGGGGGCTGTTCTTATTTTACCGGAGGGGTTTGAATTAGCTCCTTCCGATCGTATTTCTCCCGAGATGAAAGAAAAGATAGGAAATTCTTCTTTTCAGAGCTATCGCCCTAATAAAAAAAATATTCTTGTGATAGGGCCTGTCCCCGGTCAGAAATATAGTGAAATCACCTTTCCTATTCTTTCCCCCGACCCCGCTACTAAGAAAGATGTTCACTTCTTAAAATATCCTATATACGTAGGGGGGAATAGGGGA